AGTCCCTCGTGAGTGCGGCGCGCATCATTGCCTTTCGCAGCAGTGCCTGACCGGTCCTTTCTTCTCTACAGAAACAAGAGGTTTTGACCGCTTTAAAGTAATCGCCGGCTGTTGATAGCGAAAGACGGGCGTGATGCGATCCAGTCTCGATGTGCGGCAACTCCTGAAGGAGAGCTAGGCAGGACGATCTCCCGTGGCTGACGATTAATGTGGTACGGCTAGGGGTGGACGCAAGTTTGAGGTACTGCATTGGCATTCTAAGCAGCGTTCCCCGGTAGCTGAGGAAGCCCCTTCTATTCTACATTCTCAATGCCCGCGTCGACCCTATCGTCGCGTAAGGTGAGTTGACCGGACTAATAACATCTATAAAGAGCAGAAGTTCATAGGCTTTTGAAGGAGGGATAACTAAACAACGGTCATCGGCGATGTGACATGATCCCTCAATGATCTTGGCCCCGGCGGAGATTGAAAGCCTCTCGCTCGACCACCAATGTCTTACACTGCATTGCCAGAGGCTTTAGCCTCTGCTACTGACAATGACTACAGCTCTGACGACTGCCCTACCTACTTACTCACTTGCATGTCGTCTCCGGCTCTTGACATTCCAGATCTATCTTCCACTCGCTCTCGAGACCTGACTAGACATGAAATGAACCATCCATCCGTACTTTTTGTCTCAGCTCTTGTCTTCGACGACGAGCCCTCCCCGTTGCACGGCCTTCCGTTGCTAGGAAGATAGCATTCCCTTTCACTGACTTGTGGTTGACGACGCCCTCTCAACTCCTCTCTTCGAGCGGAACGCTTCTGCCGCCTAAATCTTGATCTCTCTATAAATGCGACCTTCTTTTTAAGCTGCAAGTGTCTTTGGGAGAGGTTCAGTTCAAATCAATTCAATCAAGAGGGCGGTAGGGTAGGAAGAGATGGGAGAGAGTGATTCAAAACCTAAAACGAAAGCACTGACCGGAGTCGCCAACTTCACTCTTTATTGTGTGACATGAGGTCATTTTTAATGAAATTAAAATCGTTTAAGGAAAGCTTGTCTTTCTGACATATTATTTATAGGAAAACCACTTATAATAAATTATAAGGAGTAGCAAATGACTCAAAGCCCGTTGGAAATGAAGCTAGGAGAAATGAGGATCAGACTGCTTATCCTGCCTGCTTACCTACTGACGAGACCAAAGCACTTGTATGTAAACGAGAAAGAACTTCGTCTGCTACGCTTTCCTCTTTCCTAGCCTTACGTAATGCGGACGAACTACCTTCATTCCTTGAACTAGAACTAGCGAGTGAAGAAGGCGCTTGCGGAAGAAAAGCCAATGAAGACTTTATTGGTTCATTTGAGCCGAACTGCCTGAATTTTTCCAGTCTGAAGTACCTATCCGTTAGCTCGGTGATTTACCCCTGGCTGAACCCATAAATAAAGGAGGAACTGCCTTATACTTTTTTATGAACCTAACGATAGGACAGATTCGCTACCAAATCAAAGCAAGACCAATGAAGCTACTCTTTTTCTTCTTCTCTATTTCTGAACTATATTACTTTAGAGTTTGCAGCGTATCAGCAGATCCGCCGAGGTACACATCCATTAAGAGCACCACTTCTCTAATGCCCATTCGGGAAGGAGTCACAGGGCCCGCCCCAAAAGACTATCGGTCGGAGATTGATTACGAACTGAACTCGTTGAGAACCTGTCGAGCCCCACTCCTTTGAGAGATTTGATCCTGACTTCGTCACCTGCTATCCCAGCCAAGGATAAAGACGAACTCAACTACTCGGGCACTTTTCTATTATTTTAGAATTCTTTCTCTTATAAATCCGAACCTTCTTGAGCCCGGCTACATTGCCTAGGTCCGGTCCCGACTCCTCGATTCCCCTGCTATTGACTCAGCAGCTATTGAATCTAGCTAGGGCTATTTGAACTAAGCCGGATCAATAGTTAGATATCCCACGAGGAGGATTCTATTCATCTTTCAACAGCATCCGACATTCAACTGAATAGCAAAGATAGACACGAGCAGAGAATGCGCAGTTAGCAAGAGATGGTTTAGGCTTGCCTGCCCCTCTTACAGAAAGAGCAGCTATTGATGCTAGAATGGAAGAATCCACTGCTTGAGAAGCTCTTGTCGGAATAAGCACTGTGGGGACTTCTGACTTTCCTGTTTTCGGAATAAGCGCTGTTCTAGAATCCGCCTTACCGGATGACATTCCTGCTTTACTGTATTGTCTTGCTAGCCATTTCGCCAAGTAATAGCATATGAGCAGACGCTTTTGTCCATTGTTAGTACAAATCTGGTCTTTGCAACGAAGTTGCTTATAATAAATTATAAGGGCGAAGTTGCTTCTGCTGGGAAGCGAAGGGCTTGTTCTCGAACGAGATGGGGGACTTTCGGAATAGATAGTGTCTCATATTGAAAGGATCCTTCCGCAATTGAATCAGAAGTAGCTGCACATGAATCAGCAACTTGGGCATTAGCTAATGAGATAGTTGAAAAAGGTGCCTAGCCTTATCGGATTTTGCCTTCAAACCCGAAAACAGTGGTTATTACGACACCAGGTGAAATAGCTGCTTTTTCTTCTCTTCCTCTCCTCGGGAGACTTCTCTATGACACTTCTGCGTGCCTGACTCCCTCCATCCTATAAAACTACACCTTTCTGCTTCGTTTCTTTCGCTAAAGCAGAAGAAAAGTCCTTTTCATGGACGTTGGGGTCGGCCCTTGGTCCTATGGGAAAAGATAAGTAAGCAAATTCTTTCCCAAAGAGGGAAATAGGTCTCAAACCTGAATCGGAGCATAGGGAGGGGGTTGTTTACCTTGTTTACCCAGAATCAATAGGAGAAAAGTTTCACCTTGGTCCTACTCTCCTGTTGAGTTCTTTCGTGTGTCGAATGATGAAATGTAGGGTTTTGATTTCCCACTACACTAAGGGCTGGAATTGAATCAATTCCGATGTGAGTAGGTGAAAAAAAAAAAAAGCATGTCTGGGTGAGCAATGCAACAAGAGGATAAGTGCTCTTTAAGTGCTAGGCTGGCGATGGCGATTCCTTGCTTGACAAAGAGAAGGCGCGTAGCGGTTTCGGTTGTTTACCTGCCTTTCTTTGTTTCCAGGAGCTAAGGACACTCTAACATCGGGGAAGCCGGGGCTACTATCAGAGTAGGTCTCACATTTTCTTCTTTATTAAAGTATTGATCCCCTGAGATTAGTTATTCTAGGGCTTATAACATTCTCTTTCTCTATTTCATAAAGCAGAAGCGACGGGACTACTCTTAATCAGAGAAGTGACTCGCCGCATTCTTGACCTAGAGTAGTTCTCACATGTTCTATTGTCAGATATGTCTTTGTCAAAGCCTTGCTAGTGGAATGACATCAAGACAAAGAGCTATTGAGTACTAGCGTTCAAAGGCGCTAGCCAGTCCCAAGTCAAGGAAGGAAAGGGTAAGGACATGCCAGCTTAGAGGTACAGTCACCAACCCAACCCCAACCAACGGAAAAGAAAAAACAGAACATGGACTGGGGATTAGGGAAGAGAGTTCATCAGAGGACAATCATCAGAGGAGCGTAAATCAACTCAATTGCTTGTGACATTGACCACGTTCCTCTTCCTTCGCTTCGTCGAGTCTATTTACGCGCTAACAACACACTATCTCTAGATGGCAAAGTGAACAGTTGGTTGTTCACCTGATGAGATTCTTCTTTTTTAGACTTGATGTTCACCGCTACGCGCCTCTAGTACGCATTCAATCTTGAGCATGGAAGTCCCATTTTTGTCTTAGTTTATTAGAAGAAGAGAAGTTGATTCAACTAGGGAAGGGGTGAAACCTACTCTACTCTCAGGAAGTACGGTCATAGAACGAGTCCCGAACCCGAATTCAAGCCATTCGACGAGAAGTATCGGAGAGGGAAGGGCAAGCAATGGAGTCTTCTCGGGTGACGGGCTCATTGACGAGGAATTCATGCGTAGCTGTCTGATACCCTTCTCTACGTGATTTGATTTGAAGATAGGCTTTGTTCCCAGCCCTTACTGATCTACGATATTTGCAGATCTTTCTTAGAAGGCAGGTGCAAAGAAAAGAAATAGGACAGGATAACATAAGCAGTTCGCGTTGACGGCGTTAACGGACGGAATCGGAGAATGAGGAGCCTACAAAACCTTTTAGGGAAGCTCAATGTAAAGGGTGAGCCACTAGTCAGAAAGAAGAGAACATTCTCTCAGGTCTTTGACCCGTCTTCGCCTTCCACCTATATTCAATCAACCAATCCGGGAATGTAGTTATGAGTTAGGTCTTAGGAATCATAGTTCCGACTAGGCCAGATTTGACTAAGCCTAGGGGGCTTATCCCTTTGTAAGGAATCAGAGAAGCTGTTAGGCAAAGGATAAGAGGTCATACTCTTACTACGATAAGCACAATCTAGCGCGGAAAAGAACTTGACGTTCTTTCATTTCACGGATAGCATTTGACGTCCAGTTTTGAAGGCAAAAAAAGTCACAGACAGCGGAACGGGGTTAACATGTTTGACCGAGTTGACGAGCATAATGAGTTCATACTCTTTTAAAGCATGCAACGCGCACTAAAAGCTTTCTTTAAAGACAACAACCCAGGAATTGATTGATTCGAGATCCCGGTTCCCCAGTAGCTAGGGGAGGAAGCCAGTGTAGGGAAAATCTTTCTACCTCTCTATAGGTCAGCAGAGAAGACTCTTCCTTTTCAGGCCAAGTCCGGTGGAAGTAGAAGGCAATGAAAGGGGTCATAAGTATCCCATTCATTCTCAGTCCCTATGGCCGGTTGAAGACAAATAAGAAGGACTCGATGATACAATAAATGGACGTAGGCGAAAGTAACGTGACGGCATCGGAAGAGTCCAAGTCCTCAATTTCAACTTCTAGCCCAGCCACTTCTAGCGTTGAAGGTGAATGAGTGAAACCACTAGACTAGATGACGGCCAGAGAGATTCTTTCTAGTGGAAGATCGGGATTTTGAACTGGGTTATGAATCCAATTCTATTTATAGAGGAGAGGACGATACCGGGTCCACGTATCCGATGGACTTTTATTGCGTTTTTTAGGGATCGCAATCTGATTTGATTGACTGACACCTTCCTTATGAAGTAGGAATAGGTCCCCTTATCTTATAGGATAGGCCTCCATCCCCTTTCCTAATTATTCCCTGATATCCTCTCTCAACTGGTCAGTCAGTAGTGGAATAATAGTCCTATGATTGCCTAGCCCGACGCGCTAAAAGCTACAACCGAAGGAGGGATGCAAGCGCTTTCGAACGGATGCCCTACACACGCAATGCCCTAAGCTGCGAGCTCACCCGGCTACGGAAGAAAGACATAAACAGAACAAGTGCCGATGAAAGAAAGGACTGGCTCCCTAGGAACGGAAAGGACTGGTTCCCTCGGATAAAGCTTCAAGCGCCACACTGAGCAAACGGGATTGAGTTGCCCCTTCATCAAGCTGAACCTTCCAGCAGATGTAAGGAGACACTACTTGGAAGCAACCAAGCACGCTTCGACGCCTTGCTTTCATTTCAAGTTCAGTCCTTCCTTATTAGGTCTTCGAAAGAAGTCAATATGGGAAGAGTTTAGAAAGTTTTGCAAGGACGACGACATTCCAGGCGAAACTCTGTCCAAAGAGACGTTCTTTAGAGTCGAGGAGCCCTTCAATGATCCTGTGCCTCCCTTACTGAAACGCCAGATCTCATTAGCAGATGTCATCCTGAAACGCCATATGACGACGATCGGCCCAAAGCCGATAGAGGAACTGATGGAGATTGGGTATCTGAAGAAGTTTATGAACGGCCCAATGCCGTTGACAATGATCTGGATGTCGACAAACCTAAGGAGACTCTAAAGAATGATGAGCGGCCTAGCGTCGTCGCAATCATGCGTCACTGCCATTGGAAAAAAGACTTCCAGTGTATCAGCTCCTTCGGACCCTTCAAGCTGCAGTCAGAAGGAGTCTTCCCGCCAAAGGCAAGACTTTCTCTCGAGAGTCAGAGCTTCGAGACGACTTTCGCAGATGTTAAATCTTGCGAGGCGTATGAGCAAGATAAAGAGTACTCTCCCGACCTCTTAGAGGCCACCCTAAGCAGAGATTGCCGGGAAAACGTTGCTCAACAGGAAGATCTCAGTAACCAACTCGAAAAAGGAGACCCTGGCATAACAAGTGGTGATCTCTGTACTAGAAGCCCAGCTAATTGTGAAGAACCTACAGCCGGGTGTTTGAAAGAACGGTCAATTAGTGAAAGGAGCTGAAGACGGCTGAGGCAACCAACCGAATCTGACGCTTGACCAGGAAAGCGTAGGGCTCAATCCAGGAGGCATACAGTGGTCTTGTGACTTCTCAAAAGGAGAAATGGCGTCTTCAATCTTGATCATAGCACTCCGGAGATTTCAGCCCAGTTTTTAGCTAGCATAGAGGCGCTTGCGGGAAAGATTCATTCGGCGCACTTGGCGAACAATTCAATCCTAAGGCAATAGTAGTGAATTAGCACCCAAAAGAGCTTTCCGGGAAGTCGGGTAAGGAATATCCGCTTTTCTTGCCTTAACGCATACGTTGGATTTCTTGAGGAAGAAGCATGGTAATAAGCAATGAGATGAGGCGAGGCAGGTGCGCAGGGGAAGCAGCAGGAGCAGAGACAGGGAGTTACGCTATTCATGATGTTTACGAAGGTATGACTTGGCCTTAAGTCCGGGTTGCTTTCCGTGGGAACTCCACTCCGCGAGGTCAAGAAGGTCAAAAGTTGGAAAGAGGCGGATCTTTGTCAGCGGAAAGGAGACCGATGCGGGGATCCTAGAGTGAGGGAGGGGAGATGAGTTCAGTGACTAGTGAATCCGCTCATGAAGGGCTCAGCAGGACTGCTCTTTCCGAAGTAGAACCGCAACTTTCTAAGAAAAATGGAGCTATAAATCGAGATGCTACCCCGTGGGTGTCGTGCAGGAAAGCAAGGATCAAAGAAAGATCAAACTAAGCAGATGATGCGCACTTTTTGAATGGTAGGAAATCTCCTCACGAGAACGTCTAGAGGCGATAGAGGTTGTCTCTTGCCTGCCCATGGATGAAATCCAGTTTTGAAGCTCTTTCCCCCAGCTCTATCTTGAATGCCGTGTAGGTCGCTCATCGCTCCTATAGATGCATTGTCCGTTATGGGTACCGTGATGTTCACCAAGATGTCGACTATTTCGAATCCGAACTTGTTAATAGGCTTGCTTCTTTCATCCGCGTGGGATTATTTCTACATGCAATGAGGATGATGGCTCTCGATCTGGTGCATCCTCTTTTGAGATCGAGGAAAAGGTGCAAGCAGCAAGTCTATATCTTTCCCGACAGCTGAGAGTGTGAGAAAGAGAATTGAGATGGAGCCAGTTGGTCTTGTGGAAAGAAGAGTGAGCTTTGCTCTTGACAATGAGTCTGATGAAGCCGATTCGCGGTCTGAAATGGATGTTCAGCTGCGGGAAGAGCTAGAATCAATGTATGCAGCTCGCTGGGACTGCTTTCATACGCAAAATTGGTGTAGCAGGAGCGACTGAAAGGAGCTCAGACAGAGAGGCCAAGGTAGAGCCCTTCTCTTTCAATCTAAGACAGGGAGGGCTGTTGTAGTGAAGAGCCCGCTTATGAAAGGAAGCGATCTGACTGCTGACCAACCCGCTTTGCCTTGTGAGCTTGGACCAGGTACGAAGTTTTCGTTTCAGGTGAGGAAGGAATTCTCTTTCGGTCCTACATCCGGTAGGTGGGGCGGGACCTTTTCTCGAAAAACAAACCCCGGACCCTATTCACATAATTCACATTAGTAGGGCAATGCAATGGGACACGAGCCCAGGCCTCTAGGTAAACCCATAATGTAAGCTTATCCTATTAATATTGGGCGAGCTAGTGAGAAAAAATCGCTCGGACCAGTGGCATCTATTTGTTCCGAACATTGCCCCCCGGGTGTTCTACACATGGATAGGTAACTAAGGGAGACCCATGGATACTACAAACGTCGTGGGCCCAGAACCAGCCAAAAAAGGTGAGCATACTATAAGCTAGGGTTGCTTTGGCGCACCACTCACTTCACGCACCTCGAAAGAAATATGACAAACAATAAGGCGGCTATAAGGAGTTTGCTGGCTCCCTATCTGCCACGCGCTGGAACCGCCGGTGCCAAGGTTATATCTTAAATACGGCAAGGTTCTGCCAGTTAAAATAGCGGTCTTGCAAAAGCAAAGATTGGCGAGGAAGGGCGCTTCTTCAATACCGAGAAGGACATGGCCTCTCCCTTCTTATGGCTAGACTCTAAGCCCGATGCAGGATGAGGTAGTTTAACTCTCTATCTTCTTCCGCCTATTTAGTAAGCGGGCCTGAGCGAACCGACCGATCCGAGGTTTTTATTTCTAGAGCTTTTTAGCCATTCGCCGGCTATTGAGTGCACTACTAGGAGTTAAGCTTAATTCAATAGTTACCAACGAGAGCCTTAAAGTAATCCTCCCTGCCATGGAGATAAGCTTCCATTTCCACTCGTGAGACTGATCGAATCGAGACTAGGAATGACATGACTAAGTGACCCAGATTGAGGAAAAAAGGCCAGGGAAGGCGGCTAGCTGGTACTTTTTGCCTATCAATGAGTCGGATTGGCATGGAAGATAGAGCTACGAAGGTAGTGGCAGAGATCAAGGTTCGGTTCGGCTTGACTCTATCGAAAGAGAACCATTCCAAGTAGTCTATCTTGATGACAGAGCTCAACGTGAGGTCACTCTATCAGCCTCAGTGGATTGGCGAAGTGGGCAACCTCTCATCACAAGCCGAATCAACATCGAGATGCAAGACCAGCAAGGGTTTCCACCACCTGGAAAGAACGGGAAGAAGCAGACTGCCAAAAGGGAAGAGGATACAGCTCACGTGCCTGCCCCAGCTATCTTAAGGCCCGATGTGCTCTTTCTTCTTGTGCTGATCGACCTTGAGTTCAGAATCACCTTCTTGTCTTTCGACACATGATGCGTTTTGCCCCTATTTTCTTTGTCATTCTCAGAGGAATGATTGATCGCTCACCTAACTCAGCAGACCCCCACCGTTTTTCCTAGTGAGTGGAATGGGGTCCAAACGGAAGGCTAGTCTTCACCCAACAACTCTCTTTAGCTAGGGTGAAAGAAGGGTAGCTGCAAGGAAGCGCGTTGTTGTCAACAGCTTGGATTGAGCCCTGATCTGAAAGGGATGCCAAAAGCTATGATCACGAGATTCCCATTCTGTGTACACGGCTTTTTGAGATCGTGGTTCTTCGGTCGCTGCAACCATATGGCAATCCACTCACTCTATCTGCATTCGCCCTCTTTTGAACCTGCTTGCCAGCATCTTCTCTCTTCTGTATAGGGAGGGGTATAGCGACCTTTTTGAACTGTGATCCCCATCTGTCTTGGACTGAGCTGTGTGAGTCCTCACCGTCGATGGAGTGCATGTAGTTCCCAATGCCCGGTTCGGCTCGTGATGACTTCTTCCGCTGACTAACGTCTTTCGCTTGTGCGTTTGCAACATCCATTGCTTCTGACTATGTCGATGAAAAAGACTGAAATGGGACCAGGAAGACACCCCACCACTTCGCCTCTTGCCCCCACGCCAATAACTTTAATTGACGCCAATAACTTTAATTGAAGCCTGACTGCTCTCTTCCCGTCTTCGCTTCATTCCTTTCCCTAACAACTATCCTTAAATAACTCACAGAGGCAACAATAGAACATAGAAAGAGGAAGACGCATAGCAGCAGAGAGTCAAGTAGGCGCATAGTCAAGTAATTGGGCGAGCAGAGGAGAGTCAGGAAGGCGGACACAAAAATAGATACAATGGTATTTCCTCGACTTCCCAGGGTAAACACCTGACTCCCTTCATGCCTGACTGACTTTCTTTCCTTTGTTCCCGTGGTGAGCTATTTAGGGCTAGAGGATGTGAATAGAAGACTCATTGCTTGCAGCCTCCCTAGCTACTTTGTTGACTCGGAGGTTAGATAGGGAGATATACATGACGGAGGTGCCACGCCAAGCCGCTACTTATCTTATATACGAGATGACTGACTTATATATCTTCTTACTTCAAAGTAGGGCACAGCAGTACTTGACGCCACTACTCTCTATGCCGGAAGGACCATGAATTAAGGGGATCTAGGCCATTAAGGTTACGGAACGCATACTGGGAGGCAAAGACTACAAGTTGTCTTTAGGGAAGGATCGGAACTAAAATCACATTAGTCTTATCTATCTTTCTCTTATCTTATGAGACCTGAGATTACATAGCAGGGAAGGTGGGTATGACGTTTTGCAGCTGAAAAGCCCACGTGTGCGCCCAATCACTCTTTTACTCCCTGGCCCGGAAACCTAAGAAGTGAGTTAGACGACGTGCACGCCTAACAGCTCTTGACAGTCCCCGGACACCTAATCAGTTAAAGAAGACTGTTGACTCTCGCTCGAGTTCTTTATTCCCTTCTTGTTCCCGCATCGCTCTATGTGAAGAATTGAGTGATTTACTTATACCTCTTGCCGTGAGCTATTGAGTACCCGCATTGAGTTAGAGCTACTAGGACCGGGAATAGAGTTAATTAACCGGAGGTGGAGGGCGCATAGCTACTTCCTCCCTGCCTAGCTCCTTTCTTTCTTAACCGGAGGTACGAAGCAATGAGGTACGAACGCAGTGAGTATGAGCCGAGCGTGGCGAAGCTACGGAGTACGATGGTTGCGCCAAGCAAAGGAACCTGAGGGCCTAACAGCTCTTTAATGGGACTGGAAGGACACCCCATTCGGACCCCAAGTTATTGAGTTAGTGTTAGGGGTTAGGGGAGAGGTACGAAGTAATGAGTTATTGATTGCTTCGCGTTCTATGTTCTTTTCATCCCTCTGCGTGTTATTGTTTATTGACTTGTTGTTTTGATTAAGCACCCGCACCAGGCCTCATTGAATTGAGTTGCTGATGTGTGCCGACGCAAATAACTTGACTCTTGCCTCAATAGCTACTTCCTGCCCGCATAGCCCTCATCGTTCTATGTTCTTTTCTTCCCTCTTTGAGTATAGGACCGGAGAGTTAGAGTTATTGAAGAGGTATTGATCCGCCTACCGGTTTTGATCTAATTACTTGTCTTGTCGAGCTATTTTTTAACAGAGGCTTTGTAGCCCCAAAATGAAGAATATCATTCAACCTGGTACAGGTAGTAACTAAATTATATCACTTTTTAAGCGCCATAAGCAAGTAGTTCGCTCAAGAAAAGCAATGGAGTTTTCGAGCTACAAAAAAAGAAAATATAATATATATATATAGGGGTAGCTTCAGAGACGAGAGGTATAAAATATGCTCGACTGTATAGGAGAGGCGGGGATTCGTTGAAGAATCAGTGAAAGCAAAAGAAGCAGAAGAATAAGGTTAGGAAGTTGGCTTGAGGGGATATTCCATTTTCAGTCAGTAGAGTAGCAGAGCGGAGAAAGACATCACTGAAACAGTCTTCGTTTATTCATTCCTTCCACCCGAGGAATCCGGCCTTGTAGGAGTATTGGCTTGGGATAAAGTATACCCTGTACCCGCTCATCCCTTCGTTTTAGGAGTGACCCTTTTACTAGAGCTATCGTAAGCCCGCAAGCGCCTTGGTATATATGAGTTAGCCTGGGGATAGGATATAGAAGTACGGGAAGGTGATAGTAAGCGAGCAAGGAAGCTAACGTTCTAATCCCTGTCAGCAAGTAGGTCTTAATCCATCCCCCGGCATAGAGTCAGTTTAGGCTATCCGTCAGTCTAGAAGTGAGGAATGGGATTCAAAGCTAACCCTGGAGCTGGTGTCTGAGTTTCTTACCCCCTTTTTGCTATTATATCGTAAGTAAGGAAGTTGAGATGAGAAAGTCAGCGTGCTGGTTATAGAGAGAGAGCTCCCACGGGATAGAATAGTGAAGTTGACTTTTGCACAGCATCTTACAGAAAGTGAGAACCCTGCGCCCTTCTGACGAATAAGCAACTAGCTAACCCTTGATAGAGTCACCCTAGCAAGCGCCTTGGATAAAGTAATCAAATGAGTCAGCCTTTTTCCAGGAGTAGGAGCTAGAGCAAGAGTTAGTAAGCCAGCAAGGATAGAGCAAGTAGTAGAAGTCTTGAGTCCGCCAAGCAACTAGCCAGCTAATCCCTCTTCCCTCTAATCCATAAGCTAATGAGTAAGGAAGGAGAAAGCTAAGCCTAAACCCCCTACCAGCTATAGGTTCTTACTCCCAGATGCTATGCTATATAAATGAAGTTGAGATTGTCAGTTTCATTTCGTGAACCAGCAACCCCTGACGCCCTAGATCTTTATCCTCCTGGCTAGCTCTCACTTGCCCCACTCCTTTGATTTGCTTACTAATAGACAGCTGTAAAGAGGACTGGCCTGGAGATGATTAGAGCGGGAAATCCTTAGCTCGCAAGGGAATTTGGATAGGAAACCCTTATCACTGAAACTGGATGCCCGTTTTCTCAAACTGTATAGAAAGAAGGCAACTCGAACTCGTGATGAAACGGAACCAAAAAAAGGGACCTCACAATGGATGGCAGGGAATAAGGTTCATCAGATATGGGCTGAGACTATATGGCTTGGAAGGGAATAGCTTTTTTCGGCAATTGGATAGCTGAGAACTTGAACAGGCTCTAAAGGGTGAAGACTGCATGTAAGGAAGAAGGACTGGCAAAGAACTCGACCTCGCCTAGGAATGGGAACCCATAATCTCCTATCTGTGGAACGTATTTATCCCCTATCCAACAACTCTTTTGATCATAGCTCATGCTCTTCTCTTGGAGTGACCTCACCATGGAAATCGTTATAAAATAGATTTTTTATGGGCCCTATGATATTAGCAGCTATAGCCCTACCCAATCAAAGTTTGACCTCCTAGGGATGGAACCCATTTCTGCTGCCTATGGACCGTACCGTATTGGATAAAGTATTCTCTCGTATGAAAACCCCGCCTAGGGAAAGCCCGACTAAAGGATACTGCTGGGAAAAAACTTATAGATTGGATTGAAAAACTGACTTTCATTTACTTATTACTTACTTCATTGCCTCAAAACTATATCTTTCTCCGACATTCTTTGATGCGCTCGCATCGTTAATTGCCCGAGTGCTGCTCGAGAAGCATTTGAAATAGTTGATACTGGTCAATCCACAGAGGAGTACTCTCGTCGCATGGCAGTGCTTGTTTGCGCTGTAGTTCTTGGTGTTCTGCTTACAGGGCGCAAACTTTTCAAGATTCATCCAAATTCAAGAGTATCTTTCTTTGAGTGGATCGTTCCTGATCTTCGCAGGTTCCCCGCGATGGCACGGTTCCCTATAGCAATATACAAAATTAGCCAGTCGAGCTTACGACAGGACACCACAAAGAAGTACTTTTTCTGTTTTTTGAATAGGAACCCCTCTTCCACCGCCCAACGGGTGTTGGTGAAACGTTTCCGCGGAGGTTGACGCCACTGGCCACCTTTTGCCCTGAGAGGGCTTCGTGCCTGAGGGAGGGGCTATCCGTTCCAATGTATTGCGTTGCAAGGAGCTCTCTAGGTTCTTATGAACCCAATGAATGTGTTTGAAAGGACAATCAGACTATAAGACTGTAGATATAAGACTGCCTGGTTGGGAATGGTATATCCAAAGTTGCTGCCGCACTCAGCGGCTCTTGTAAATGAGCGACCGATGATGGTCAGATTTGCTGGCATAGCGGACGGCAACGCACAGAAACAGTTGAAAAGTGTCAGAGTGGGAAGAACTCCTCCAAGAGACAGTGAGGGTGCTAGATTCAACGTATTCAGCATAGGAACGAGACCGAGTGGCCGCCGCATTGAAGATGAGATAAAGGATGGTTGGGGAACTGAAATCCACCCCATCACAGGCGTTGAGAGCAGATGCTCGAACATGGAGGACTCGGCACGTTCTTTTCTGCTCAGCATACGGCCAAGCGTGCTTGTATTTAGGAAAAAGAAGTCCGTTGTATTGGAACAGTACCTTCCACCTTTCCTTAGCAGAAACTTTGAGTATGTGCAATGCGTCATGGATCAAGCTTTGAAGTTTAAGCCCCAAGGGAGAAGCTATGATGGGGCGGATGTGGCACGGGTCATCCGACAATGGTGGAATTATTTCCAGCGGGTCGACCCTGACGGCTTCAACATTCCTCCTGCCGAGTTAAAAGTGCTATGGCTTTTGCCGACTGGTGGATAGAGAAGAGAATTAAGTATTGTCTCTCTCTCCAGAATTCTTGGGATTTGATTGAAAAAACCCTATGTGGAGAGAAAGCCCCTGCATATGGATGTTGCCCGGTGGATATTGATGGACCTAGTCCCGCGTCGGGCAGATCTTTTGCTTCAGCAGTACAAAGCCACCGATGAGGGGAAGAAAAAGAGTAATATTCATCTTGTGAAGGCGTCCCCCCGCAAGCCTGTCGGAACTCATCCTGAAAAAAAAAAGAACATTATAGGGGCTGGGAGTCAGCCGAAAGTGATACAGAGAGGGTTGCCTTTGAGCACATGCTTGCAGATGATAGAATTGCTTTGGAGCTTCGCCTTTGCCATTCAGACAGAAACCGCAGGAGCTGGTTATTGGCTTTCTTTCAGTTTTGTGGCTTGAACATCAGAACCGTACGAGATCTCGCTAGGAGGCTGCTCCCACCCGAGGCGACGCTGACGCAACCGCAGGGCATGACTCTAAGTGCTTTGGGTCAGCAATTGTTTGATCTCGGTTTCTATATCCAGGCTCGAGAAGTTGCCCAACCAACTGAGATTCTTTGTGACTGACGGAAGAGAGATTAGGCAGTCGAAAGGAATGCACAGCACAGCCCAGTTAGAGTTGGGGTTGGGTTGGCAGAAGAAGATAGTGTGGAAGATGCGCGCGCGATACGAAAAAGGGCCAACTTAGCACGCTTTGCATTCCGCGGGAAAGCAGCAGAATCGACATAATCGAAATTTCTGAGTCCAATTCTATACTGACGCTCGACCTTGGTTGGCTACTTTTTTGTTTGTATGCTATCTCTCTTCCGCCCTCCCTTTCAGCGAGCCCGTCCTTGCTGCCAGCCTTGCATCTTAGGTAACAGTGAATAGGTAATAGCAGTTAGTAGGTAGTTAGTGACTTGCTTCCATACCTCCTTCCTTCACTCCTTTACTAGCTTGCTTTCATATACTGGGCTTTCCTTCCAAAAAGGCTAATTCACTGGCTTCACTAAGATCTCTTCAGTAGATTCATTTCATCCTAAGGATAGCAACTCACACTGGAATTGGATAGGCATTCCTACTATACAAATTACCCCCCAAAAAGAAGGGCAATAACAAGGACAGCTGGACTAGGCTTAGGAGGGCACTACGAAGATAAGGCAGAAAAAAGGATTAGGAATGACCTCCAACTGGCACTTACACTAGGAAAGACTCAGACAATGCCAATGAGACTACAGGGTATTGAACTGATAGGCCCTTATCCCTTTCTGGCTTAAGCTTAAAAGATAGAGCTGACTTTCAAGCAGGTGGCTACAGGTAATATTCAAGAATGGTACTGGCTCGAAAGGAGAAGTAGGACTGGGACGAGAAAGTACTAGGGGGAATCCTACTATTGGTACAAAGACTGACACAAGCGAGAATGAGACTAAGAACTACTGGGCCAATCCCAAGGGCTTACCTTATTTCTGCAATTGAATTGGATGCGCTTGCTTAACACTAGAATGGAAATATAAGATATGCTCTATCTCTATAACTGAGAACATGATAGTACTTGAGGAAAAAAAACAGCTTTCAAGACTTTCCTACCCATTTGACTCTCTACATACAGGGAAAGGCAAAGCAACTTCATAACTGGTTGGAATCGGAGGTACCTTTAAACAAAAGAAGAAAGGTATCCTTACACGCCTAGAAAGACTAACTATGAGCCGACCAAAATCACTAGATCCGGGGAAAGATGGGGTGGAAGGAACGTCATAAGTACCATAGCATATTCAGATCTATCTGCATCCCTCAACTTGCTGATTGTCAGTCGAGTGATTTCATCCTTCTCTTCGAAGCACTTACCACAGAGAGAGGGCTTTCAAGCGGATCGTTTAAGGTAATATTACAGGATAAATATACCTAGGAAAGAATCTTTATCCTTTTTCAGCTCTCCCGGTAAAAGAAAGAGGTACTCTTTTTACTGGCTTATAGGACACTCCCATTGGCAGGTCCAACTCCCACTGCAACATCCGAGGAAACAGGAACTTAAAGGAATCTCGTTACTGGTTTTATATTACTTACTCTTGTATAGTATTACTATACTAGTTAGTATTTAGTATATAGTAATATCACAAGAGCCAGGGTAGGCTGACCCGATAGAATCTGGGAGATGTGATGTTCACTTTCCTGCTTTCTCACTTGCTGGTCTAGCAATTGCAATTGGAGGGGCTTAAGACTTAGAGGGAAGGGAGTCAGAGACTACCACTCGATCGAATGGAGAAGGAATGGAAATGCCAGCAAAGGGTCCGAAGGAGAAGAAATCCCCTATTCATAATGAGACGGAGACTCGCTTGAAGATAAAGCAAAGGCAACCGCCGGGAAGGTAGAAGAAAGAAATAACTACAACTGCTGTAACTGCAACTCCAAATCCAGGGAAATCAATCGATTAGCGTTAAACCTCCCAGGCCGGGATAAGAAACATATCACCTACCCTCGCCTCGGGTGACTTCACTCGCTTTAGAGACGGTTAAAGACTAACAAAGGCAGGAGAGACGGAAACAAAGCAAGAAGTCTTTGTCGCATCATACCGGGTTAAGGACTTACGCTTAGTGAATCCCCTTGCTTTTATGAAATAGTACGATCTTCGGCCTATAGTGAAGGGGAGAGAGATTTGATTTTATAATGAAATTTTCTTCTTGTTTGCCTAATCATCTGGGAATGAAGAGGATGGAAAGTTGACTTCTTCCCTTCCACTTGGGTAGGGTACTTGACTACGCTATGAAAAGCAGAGAGAAAGAGTAAACTAAACCGAAGCACAGGAAGAAGCAAGAGATTACTTGCAAAAGAATGCCTTTCTTTGTGTTATACCTCTTGAAAGACGGTTAAACACAACCAAAGGTAGGAAGTCAAAAGCTAGAAGGAAGACTGATTAACTCGCTTTCGAGAACTAAGATTTACTGCTTCTCTACTTCACTCTGAAAGATGGTGTCCGGGGAAGAGCTTATTTATCCTTTGCCGCAAGCGCCTTCGACAAACTGGTTTCATCTGTGTTGGCATCAGTAATTTGTTTGGGAAGTTCATTTAACAAATTATCATGTAATAATGATAATTCCTCCAATAAGTTGGTTTGCTGAAGGTTAGCAATAGCTTCACCATCATCCTGTCCTTCATGGTCGACAATTACCATATTCAGGGGTAGCTGTTGGGGACTCGCTTTCTCTGGTATAGAATCGCCGATGGACACATCAATGTGATCTTGAGATGAATCAGTCAAGGGTTGATCCACAACTCCACGTCTTTGTTGCTCCTGAAACAAGGACAATTGGCGCTTCGCAACTTCTTTACCCTGCGGGGAACCATCCTCTCCATCAGTCGTGTTTAAATCATCTCTCAACCGCTCAAAAACGTTTGAGAGGGTGAGAGTTTGTCCCTGTTGATCCTTCTTCCTATCAGCCGCAGAAACGTTGTTCTGAGCATTATGTTGAGGCTGTGGACGGTTCCCAACCTGCCTCCACACCCCAGTTTTAGCTTTGCTTGTGTCTTCTTTCTTCCCAGATGACATGGAGTCCGGATTCTGTTTTGGCAGATTCTTAGACCTATTATTCTTGGCACACACATCTTCTTTATGACCCAACTTGTGACAGGAGTTGCAGAAGGCAGGAAGACGATGATATCTGATGGGCTGCCAGAAGCCTTCGTTGTCATAGCCAATCCATATACGCACCTTCCGCGGTTGAAGAATATTCAGTTCGACACAAACCAGCGCTTCCGATGTCTCCGTGCATGCTAACGTTGCTTCATGAATTCGCATCACCGGACCAATGTTTCCTGCTATAGAACGCAGAAACTCGTCATTGTAGAGATTTACCGGGAGCCCCGGGAAACCAATCCAGACAGGCGCATAGCGGTTGGGTCCTCGTTAAAGTGGAAGTCCGGTGTCCAGCGAAAGAAACGAAACAGAAAGCCTTTGACGTACAGATTAATAGCAGGAGGAGTTTGATAAAGTCTTCCTCATCATCAAAACGAATCAACAGGTGCTTGGGGTTCATGTTGCTAAGGATGAAGTCACGAGAAATCGATAGCCACTGCATCAAACATGTCTTAACCTCAAGTATTGGCAGGCTACCATATGAGCATTTGGCGATGATGGCATATTCAAACGGCTTCAGAGATCGCTGGAACTCCTCCTTGGTGAAGAACACGGCAGGTTCTCCCTTGTCCGCGCCGGAGTGAAACTAGATACCTGACTTCGTACCTCTTCCCCGCGGGCTAGATAGTTAAACCAGAGCCTGAGGTGTATTATATCCCAGATGAAACTCTATCTTTACTTGACAGTGTGCGCGCCACCCCATAGGAGAGGTACGTAGTGACTCGACGTTAGGAGAGGATGAAGAAGGGAGTCAATAACAACATTATATCTTATTCCCGGACCAGAACTACTTCCTTACGTCTGATTATAGTATAGCCTGAACTCACTTCTTTTCCGGTCTTCCCTATGACTTGGGTCTGCTTTTTCCCTGTCGCCAGCATAGAGGAATTCACTCCTTAACCTAAGAGGAATGGCGGGACTGATTGCCCGAGATGTGATGCTGTTTCTTGGAATCATAGCCTATCTATATATATATAGGGTTGAGACTTTCCTTCTGAGGAATGCGCTCCTACTATCTTTGCCGATGCTAAAACAAAGAGGGCCTAGACCCGAGGGGAGGTTGACTCAACAGCTAGTCTTGCCGGAATAGGAATAAACGATGCAATTGAATCTGTTGGAGGAAGGGCATTAGAGCAATAGACGGAATTAGTCTTAGTTTCAATATCCCCTCTCTTGTTGAGTCGACTGTTCATGGCAAGGTTGGCGGTGAAGAAGAATAAGAAGAAGCAGTTGTTCAAAGATCCGCAGCTGTTAGCGCAAAGTAGCTCTTTCGGAGAGGTCGTGGCAAGATCAGGAAGAGCCTTTGGTTCTGTGATCACTAGACGAGATTCTGAACCAAAAGTGAGGGTCTTGGCAGACTAGCTTTCCGGGGAATAGCCGAGTCAAAGTAGCCAAGCTAGGGCTGCTTTCGTTCCTCGTTCAAACCAACCCAGATTCAGAGTTTACCATTGATTCCGGAACTTGAACAAAAACTGTTACATGCGCTTGAGCAGGCAGGCGAGTCAAAGTTTGGTACCGGATAGAGGGAAGCAGTAAAGAAGGAACTAGAACAAGAAGGCACTTGAGACTTGCTGTAGAACTTTCACTTGAACCGGCACTGGCACTAGCTCCGGAACTGGAACTAGAAAGTGACACGATTCCCACTTTTGACATGTCAACAAGGTCTTATAGAATCCCTCTTAGCGGAATAACTACTAATGGGTGGAAGAACTAAACTTAGGGAAAAAAGAGGGAGATTTTTTAGGTTAAAAAAGGGGGTTTTTGGGGAGAACTAAGGAAGGCACACTAACCCAAAAACTCCACTAGAGCTCGGCGGGCCATAAAGCATTAACCAAACCCCTAGATAATAAGTCAAAATTCTTTCCCTCTTCGGCCTCGGTATCACTTGGTCCTCTCCCACTCCCCCCTCCCGAGTCTGGAAAGCGTAAAAGTGAAGTTGGCGGGGCACGTTCAGTGATGAGACAGGCGGAGGAAGTAGACCGACCGGACCCGGGGGAGGAAGCTGCAACCAGGGGATGCGATGGCAAGTGAATTTCGGAAAAGAAAAGTATGGTTTAGAACAAAGCAAGCTAGCTAGCAAGAGAGAGCGCGCAAAGAACACTACGCAACAGCGAACGAGTGAAGCGCGAATGCGCGAAGCAGCCGTTGCATCAAATGCGGCAGAAACCAGAGGAGCCGAATAAGCCACAAATGCCGCTGAAGTCTCCGAAACCGTCTAAGCAGCTCAACCAGCCATACCAGCAACATCCGCTTCAGCCGACCTTGAACCAGCTCACCTCACACGCGTTAAGCCAGCCATCCCGCCCGATCGCAACATTGAAAGCCGTTCGAGTGCTTATTCGAAAAGTCGTAACTAAAAGCTTTCCAGCGAGTGCTGGATGGAGAATGAATCGGTCGGTAGGTAGATCATCGAATCTTTCCTTGCTGGTAGCCAGTTTCGTCACTCAGTTCTTGGGAAGATCTGACGAATGATTTGAAACCCGGTAAGAGCAAAAGGTCCAAGCTTAGCGCCCTTAGTTGGTATTGTCTTAGTGATTGGAAAGGCACTTGGTATGTTATGAAAAGGCAGGCCTTATTAAAGGCACAGGAAGTAAGTACCCCAACCCTAAACAAGTAGGAAGTAGTGGAAAGAGATGATCCAGTTTTTGGGTCAGGCTTACCCGCCGTCCTCTGCCCCGGTAAACGAGAGTCTCGTCTTGAAGAACCCAAGAATTCGTCATTCATGATGTGCCCCCAATCTTCATCATTCGGAACTAGCCAAAAATCAATCTTCGAGCGTCAGTCGTCAGAACTTAGGGCGTGGGAATAGGAAAGGCGTGCTGTGATAGCGCCTTTCATTTAATGAAAATGCAAGTATGGGAGGTCAGGGAAGAAGAGAGAATGAATCACAGAAACAACCGTAGCATGTGACGATTCAATAGGCAACTAAGCCTTTCTGCAGTGCTGTATCAGAGAAGAAGATATAGAGTTTCCTTGCCGTGCGAAAATCTTGTCTGATTTCAGCTTGAATCGTTTGACCCTTTTCGCCCGATTCCGACGATTTTGAGTAGTTCCAAAGGACGGTCAGATATTGAGGAAGAGCACAATCAGCTTCAACCGGACCAAGAATAAAGTATAGCCAAAAAGCGTCAGCTTGAAGCTCGCTTTTCAACAAGCTATAAAGCAAAGTCCTGGTCCTATATTGACTTTTTTTCTTAAACTCCATAGCCTGGAATTGAGATAGGCGAGAGGTGCTCCCTGTAGTTAGTGAGTACTCCCGGCCTTTAGTCTTGGTCTTGACCCATGATTTTTTCTCAAACCATCTACGATAAGGCGAGGTTAATCGGATGGAGTGAATTGTTCTGATAGCGAAAAGGCTGAACTTTACTGTGCGTCTTGGATATAAGAATTGAACGAGTCCCGCCCGTCCGTCATTACCCCGATATTCTTTTAGAATAAGTGCTTCATTTAGATAAGTTATTACACCTGTAAGAGGCGGCAATCAATATAGGTAAGGATTGGATTTCGATCTGAAGGTCCCTTGGTCCTATGAAAAGAAGTAGGGGGATAAAATCAGGCATTTTTCGCTACCGCTCCGTTGGGACAGTTCAGTCTGACCCCCAGAACAGAATGCCCTGGTAATGGGAAGCCCGCCTGTGTTAACGATCGAAAAAGTGAATCCTTAAAAACCTGTTATGGTTATAAAATAGTCCGGGTCCGGGCCGTGAGAATTCTACTCCCTCCTATACTTGATCACAGGTAGCGGAATTCTTTCAATCGAGGTCAGTTATCTTCGAAACTTTTATTCAATACATTGCAAATAATCCGAGTACTACGATGATTTCTTTGGACCAACATAGGACCGAAAAAAGATGGGTTCGTTCGAGTTAGGGCGACGCTTTTCCCCAATAGGAGATAGGGTTTTTCTATATAATCAAGCTTTGCTTTTATAAGTAAGCTTTTTATTTAACAACGGCTATGTGTGAAAACCTGCTCTAGCAAAACTAGACGATGCCCTACCATACCTTCACCCGGGGACAACAAAACTTTTTTTGGTTCGAGCGATGAAAAAAGCAGCCTTTAGAAGAGAAGCGGTGGGACTTTCTGTTGCTTTCTATATTCATAATGGGGATTTATAACATTCGGCCCGCTGCCTTTCTCTAATCTAATAAGCGATGTTCTCGTTCCTGGCACTTCGTTTTTCACCATTGGTCCGATGTTCGTAGTGGTCATCAGCAGCGCTGGCGCAGGTGTTGATTCCTTCTGCCCGAAAAAACATACTTCAAATTTCATGTGTTAAGCATATTTGCTAGCTTAATATCTTTCTCAATGCCCGGGCACCCATATCCAATGCATGATTTTCTATTGTCTACCCGGTAGACTGAAAGACTAACCCAGAAGAAAAGAGAAGACAAAGAAAGCAGCGCTTCGTTTAGCCTAGGTCAACCATTCCATGAGGGGTTCTATGAGGAGAAGGCCTTCATGGAGGCACATCTCGCTAGTTTTCTTCATTTATGATAAATCAGGATAGTTCAGTTCCAAGAATCATGTAAGCAAGCAGGAAGTACAGCGTGAAGCAAGTCAAGGCATGGGCTTTCATTTAACAGAAAGAAATAGAGTAAGGGAAGATTCTACTTTTGATTTCAGGATGGAATGATATAGACAAGATATAGACAATAGGTAGTTGTCGTAAGACAGCAGGAAGGAATAGAGGACAGGAGCGCTTTCGAATAAAGTGGGAAAGGGGTGAAAAAAAATAGAAAGGGCTCCATATAGACCATAGGCTGTCAAAAAAAAATTCCTTTTGATTAGCCTTTTTTCTATCCGGCTTTAAAGGAGGAGACATGTCGAAACTGCCAATTGTTCATTCGAGTGATGGTTTTCATCAATCCCACCTTTTTTAATGACGCGATGCTGACTTCTCCCTAATCCGATTGCTTGACAAGGGTACTGGTGCCGCTACCTATGCTGCTGATTCAATCTAAGGTCTGGAATGTGTCTGTGAAAGAGGGCCAAGGCTCCTTGTATAGGTTGTCTTTTTTCCCTTGTTAAGAAAAGAAACATGGATGTGTCTGGTTCGATCGTTATGGCGTCTGTGGGTGAAGAAAGACTGGGTAGTATGATTCCCCGAAGACCTTTTTCACAACAAAACCCCTATGTTTTTTACTTTCTTTGTCCGATGAGAAATTCGAAATGGATTATCAATTCCGGGGATTTTAGAAAGATTTTCGCCTGATCAAGGCTTTTGGGGGGTCCCCCGCAGCAAGAAGTTCTTTAGGTGATAGAAGGAGAAGGACTCGTCATAAGGTGTGGTTGACGTGAACAAGGTCCGGTTCCAATGCTTCCTTCTTTGTCTCCAAGGAGAATTCAATCCATTTTGTTCGGCCCTTAAATCCCTGTATTGGATTGGCCCTTTTGTTAAGGCACGCGGGCCAGATGAAAGTCTTGCTCCTTCCCGTACCGCCATCTCGCGTAAAAGAAATTTTCCTTCGACTGAATACAAGCACAGACGCTGATGGCACCTAAGAAGGACGGATATGGTAAGGAGAGTGAGTGCTACTTCATGTGTGACTAGAGAAGTCAAAAGGCAGTAATGAAAGCTGCGATCTATGTCACGACAGATGAATGGAGAGAGCAGTCATCCTAAGAGCGATCGATTGACTGTTGAAAGGTGGAGCAGCGAAGAGCATGAAAAAGATCTCAGTACATATAGCGAAAGACGAAGCGCGGAACGTACGACCAGGGTTTTGTAGCTGCGAACGATAGGTACTGCTCGCTATCGAGATTCCTAGCCGACAGATATTTTAAGGACGAATCGCTTACTCTGGGCAGCGAAATCTTACCTACTCTCGTTCCTATCTTCTCCAAGAGAATCGATGCCCGATCCCTCAAACTCGCAAGCTGCGACGACCATAATATATTCTAAAAAATGACGGTATATTGTATTCAATCGGCTATTGGGGGTGCTGGAGAGCGAAGCTAGAGTTAGCGCGATAGGACAGCGAAGGGGATGGATGGGGGATAAGGGAAGTTTCGTTTATTAAGGGGGTTTTTCACCACCGGGGGGTTCTTTTCTTGGTCCTTTTTATTTGTCTCCTCCGGAGAGTGAGACCATGTGATTTATACCGTAAATTAGAGACTTTGGGTCTGCGACGCAAACGACGGAAGAGAGAGTGAGGAAAGGGGGTAGCAGTCCGGTCTTTGATCAAGGGGCGCCGTGCGTCTGCTTTTATCATATATAAATAAGAGATGGCTTGAATTTAGGCTTAGATCCCGGATATCAATTTAACTACCTTCTTGGAAGTAGTGATCTTGTGGGTGACTGGTTAAATGAAGAGATGAAGTCAGTCTTCAGAGTTCCTTTAGTGTCTAATGTTCGGCTTAGTTTAGCTGAAAAAGTTTAGTCTGGGTTGGTATGAATTCTAGCTTAGTAGAAGATCGAAAACTTCACGTTGTGTCTTAAGCTAAAAAAAAAGATCAGGTTAAGCGGAAGAAGCCCCCATCCCACTCTTCTTCCCTCTCCTCCAAGGGAGAGCCTCGTCCTTTTCCTATTTTGAAGGACTACACCACTTGTCAGAACCCCTGTCCCAATCATGGCTACTAATAGAATCAGACTAGGAACCAAAAACCAGACGAAGAAGCAATAGAGTTGATTACAAAAAGTACTTGTTTCACCTGCCGCTGTTATAACACCACAATAAAATTTGGGTTAATGCTATAAATGGTGAATCGATCATTCGCTATCCTTTGAGTTTTGAGAGGACGGAATGGAAGAAAAGTAATGAAACCTGCGATTGCTACTGAATAACCTCCGATTACTTTATCCATAATAAACCCCGCAAGCGCCTTTTTATTCGTTCGCCTCTTCAGTTCCATCCAAGCTCGGTTTTGTCTGAATCTTCGTGGAAGAAGAAGAAGCGGTTCACCAGCCACTACATCCAGGGATCCCACAAAATCATTAAACCTGGCGGCTGCTCGCTCTTTGATCAGTGATTCACCGGCCACTAAATCGATGAAGAATCTCTCAAAATTCTGCTCTTTGATCAGTGATTCACCAGCCACTACATTCAGGGATCCCACCTTATTCTCAAACCTGGCGGCTCGGTTGATTGGCACTCCTGTAGGCTCATCTTGCATACAAATTCTGGGAGTACCAGGTCCTGCATCCACCAAGAACATTTCTTCCCTTAAGGAAGAGCGTAAAACTGAAGATTGTGAGGCGTTTCCACTACATAAGAAAAAACTTGAATTAGATCTTGGAAATGATCGACTCCAACTCATCAGAAGCTTTTTTTTTCCTCCTCTTCCTTCCTATTGATTAGAAGCATCCAGCAGCGCCACGCCAGTAGAATTAACGAATACTCAACCTTAAAACTTATTTAGAACCAAAATTTTAAAGTTGATATACCCGATAGAATTTAGCCCATCATTCTTTAGTTCATGAAGATAAGAGTCTACGTGGTGCCGGACCATTTCCCGAGAGTCCGGATCGGTTTGATCCCAGATCTCACCCATGGGTTCCTTTACCTCCCCCTCATAGAAAAGCCTAAAGTTCCCTTCCAGGCGACTTGTTGAGCCCGGATGCTCGCGCCTATAATTGACAACGAGTGGGTCGGGGTCAATCGAAAAGAGAGCAAAGAGGTGATCTTTGATCTCCAGTCTGATCTCTACCATCCCAACTTCGAATTCTTCAAAGGCGAGTTGATTTTGGTATGCTTGCTCACCGAGGGTGAGAGCCCCGTTTAGGTTTCGACGAATATCAGAAAAATATTCTTCTTCAACCTCCTCCCGAATTTTAAGGGATTGGGCTCTCATAAAGAGATCCTGTTCACGTTCTTCCCATCTCCCCCAATACTGCGGAATCGAGTCGTCTACGGACTCATCCTCAGACTCAGATACAGAAACCTCATAAGAGGAAGAGCTCGAGCTCTCATCTTCTTCAGAATCAGAAATGGACTCATCGACCGGGGAAGCGCCAGCCTGCGGCCTTTGGTCCTGAACCGGAATGTTGTGATTGACCTCCCCTCTCAGGAAGGGCGCGACTGCCCGGAGAAGGTCATTCTCTCCCTCCTCGGGAACGAGAAGAGGAGCTGGACCAGGTGAGTAGGGATGCAGCTCCATGGACTGCTCGTTTGACATTTCCTCCCCCCGCGAAGACGAACTTGCCGCGGCTCCGTCTTCATTCATAAAATAAAGTAGGGCCGCAGGTGCCTCGCTAGCGAAGAGGGCCCTAGCAGCAAAGCCAATGGCTAAGGCCAGACCGCCGGAGCAGCCCAAGCCCTTACATAGAGCTAACGATAGGGCTCGACCTCCTAGGGAGACCCCAGCCTTTGAAAGTAGGACAAAAAAAGAGTCGATTGACCCCATACACATGGAAATCATATACATAACCAAGACCATAATGGCCACAAATAGAAATGAATAGAGAAATCTACGAATTAGATCACCGTGGGACACTTTAAAATGAGTCATGCTTACCATTCCATTATTCACACAAAGCCTTCGATGACTTATCGGCTGCCTTGCTTGACTAATAGTTTCACGAAAATGGAGACGAACCGGAATAACGTCCGATCTTGTTTCTGGATTGAGTTGTAAAGGTATATATGAAGTTTGTTCTGTTCCTCTGTGCATCTCTGTGATGGGTAAATCCCCATGAAAAAGGGGCAACTTTCGTGTAGTTTGTGATTTGATGTAACTGTTTAGATTTTCTCTCTCCGAAAGATTGATCTTAATGGATCTCTTCTTGTTCCTCAATCTTCCGAGAATGCGGCGTTGTATTTTTGTAAGTTCTCTGTTCCGAACATTTCCTTGAAGTAGACGACAAGTTTTAAATCTTAATGCAGGCATGGCATATCTCGTTGAATCCGTCTTTTTCGCCACACCAGGGCTATGGGAGTCGAACCCAATTCTTCCACGACGACCCCCCCTTTTATATTTCAATAAGGACTGAACAAAGACGAGGCAGCTTTAGCTGTTTTGAAACCACATTTTACTTAGCTATTTAGTCAATGACAGATCAGCTTTGGCGTACTTGCAAGTCGTCTAACGTTGTCATGTGACACGCTACGCGCCTTGCTTTTTGATACGCTTGCTGGAGAAGGTCGGCTAAGCGCAGGAATGCCGTATGACCGACCTCGCGGAAATCTCTCTTTTCTCATATGATATGAAATTATTTGACCCAAAAAGATGATAAGATCATGATAATCAAGGCTATGAAATAGATATGACATTAGGCCATTTTCATGATTTTCCACTCCTAAGACCCCTTCTTTTTCTAGGCATTTATTCTTTCTGTTCCGGCTCTCCATGACCCCAAATTTCGCCGGTAGCTCGTTTCTATCTCTTCTATTCCTGCGAATACCGGCACCAGCATTGTTGGCTCTTTCGAGCCAGGGGTATTCTTATTTCATGATACAAATGCTTTCCCTAAGAGGCAGGTTGAGGAACTCTTACTGGATCCCCTCCCAGTGGGCTTTTCCGCCGTTTCATTCGCATTAGATGCCTTCTCGTCTTTGAGCTTTAGCTTAAAAATCAAAATAATCATCTATTAATCTTAGTTGCGCGCTTGAGATATTAGCTCATCCCATGTGAGTAAGTTCAAGCGCCTGAGTGAGCTCGAATTGCAAGTCTGCTGGCATCAATAAACCAATCAATGAGATGTTGTTGGTCGCTTGGCTTCTCATTCAGAGGAATTCTCTTTTTTATATTCCCAAATCTTATGTTTCATCATCAGCCTTGGTCAACTGTTTCATCATCAGCCTTGGTCATCTGAACTAATTATAGCAGTCTTCTCTGTGCGCTTGGGAGAACGAGGGATGATCCAATCCGGTCTCTCTTGAACCAGCCAACTCTCTAGGGAAGACGACTAGCGTTATGGTCTTTGAGTCAGAATTCGAACTTGTTGACGCGGAGAGCCATCAAAGGACAGTGGTTGATTTGTGAGCTGAGAACCCCGCGAAAGAGGATGGGATAACGTCAGAACCCTTTCCTTCCATCTTTTGGTCGGCTACCTAAGCAGTGATCCTTTCTTTCAAGTCAAAGCATTAGAGGGATTTTGGTCCATCAAGGGCCACCCAATCATACTTCGGAGGTGGACGAAGGATTTGATTATGGAGAAAGAGAGCCTTTCTTCGATTCCTATATGGGTGACTCCCCACAATCTTCCTATTCACCTTTGGAGTCGGCGCTTCTTGAGCAAAGTCTGTAGTGTTATTGGGACTCCAATGTATATGCTCACGGCCACAAAGCAGCGCCTACAATATGCAAGGGTCTGCATCCTCATCAATTCTGACAGTGATCTTCCGGGTGTTATCAATTATATTGATGAAGAAAAGAAGATGAGGTCGGTTTCAGTTAATTATGCATGGAAGCCACGTCGATGTTCAGCATGCAAGTCTTTTGGTCATTCTAATGGCCAATGTCTAGAAACTTACAAACCACCCCAAACCCAAGCAGGTTTGGAAACAATCCTCCTCGAGCAAAGCGTTGGAGAAAGGCATATAAATTTCTAACCAGTTCTCCGTCCTTGAGGATGGTGGCGTGCTCCAAGAAAATCCTAATGCGATTAGGGTCTTCTGAGGAAGGAGGTAGAATCGGAGCCCAACTCGGAAAGTCTTCCTATTCCGAGTCGGACTCGGAACTCATCTCCGAGTCACACTAGGACTCCCTCAACGAGTCAGGCCTCTGCCTCGCCTAAGGTTTCCCCAGGGCACGAGGGCGACGGCGCACCCATGGTGGCTCAACCCCCAGCTCCGAAATTTTCGGATCCACCAATTCAAAGTGAGGGAAACGCCAGCTCAGTTGGGGGAAACGGCGGTCAATCTCCCTCGTCAATCTCTCCTCCTTTACCTAACCAATTCACTACTTTGAAGGCCATTGATGAGCTGGAGGGACGCCAAGGAAAGGAAGGTTTCGTCAAGGATCTCCCCCGAGATTCTCAAGGCGCGGACTTCAATTTTCAAAATCCTTCTGGATATGTATCCACATCAAGAGGAGATTTGAACGGAATTCCCACTATTGGGGACTCTACGGGCCTATTCTCTTCGCCTGACTTGGAGCCATGTTTTTTCTCACCGGGCCACGAACAAAACCAAGTAAGTGAAGACCCTCTTTTAAAGTCTATCGTGTCAGACTTGGGAGTAAAGGATAAGGATACCGGGTGCCACATACCGGATATCCTTATTGATAAACGGGCCTGACCCGTTATTTCTCACTCACCAATCCATATTATTTATCATTAAGATATTATGTTGGAATGTGAGGGGTATTAATGACAGTTCTAAGAGGAATGATTTACGCAAACACATGCATTCCATTTCCTCTGATATTTGTATCCTTGTTTAAACCAGGGTGAAACCCTACAATGCTATGAGAATTAAGCACTCCTTGTGGCCTGATGCACATTGGTTGCACAACTATGATAGTCATAAGGGAGGTCGTATTTTGGTCCTTTGGGATCCACGACTGTTCTCACTTCATAAGATTGAGGAATCTGATCAATTCATTCACATCCAAGGTACAAATTGTGCGGATGGATCTATATTTTATATCTCAGCTCTTTATGGCTCTAATCTAGTCAGCGAACGACGCCTTTTATGGAGGGATATCCCACGCTTGGCAAATTCTATATCAGCACCATAGATCTGTTTAGGAGATTTCAATTCTATCAGATCTTCAGAGGAAAAAGTTGGAGGTTCTAAGGTCTCAGCCTCTACACTACTAGACTTCAATCAATGCATAGAAGAAGAGGGTCTACAAGACCTTAAATCGACGGTCCCTATCATGGTGTAACCGTGAAGTGGGGAGGAAAATCATTCTGGCGAGACTTGATAGAAGTCTCATTAACAAGGATTGGTTTCTTCAATATGCTGATAGCTACTTGGATTATGGCATCCAAGGCCTATCCGACCACTCATATATGATAGTGAGAACGGAAAAGGATATTGGTAAAGGCCCAAAGCCCTTTAAATTCTTTTCAATGTGGACCTCTCACCCGGATTTAATGTCTATTGTTCAACGTGCATGGGATACTCATGTGGAAGGATCCTCCATGTTTAGACTATGCCAAAAGCTCAAAGCTGTTAAACTTGCTCTGAAGGCGTGGAACAAATTCACTTATGGTGACATTAATCAAAAGATTATGCATGCTCGTGGCAAGATTAAATCCCTCCAATTACAACTTCAAATGGCACCTAATGATACATCACTCATTAGAGAGGAGAAACTGGCCCGTGAGGAGTATACTCAAGCCTTGCAAGCTGAAGAATCATTCGCCAAGCAAAAATCTAAGCAGCATTGGCTTAGTTTTGGGGACTCTAATACCAAATTCTTCTATGCTTCAATGGCGGCCCTCCAAGCATTGAATACCATCCGCACATGCAAAGCTGAAGATGGAACTCTGATTGAGGATGAAAATGATGTAAGATCACATGCCTTACATTATTATTATTCTTTACTTAACCAACACTTTGACAGGATGGAAGCTGATGTTCTCCCGAGGAACCATCTCTCTCATGAAGAAGCCACTGCCATCTGCTCCCCATTTAAGGATGAAGATATTAAGAAGGTGGTTATGAGCTCACCAAAGAACAAAAGTCCTGGACCCGCATGAACGGAAAAGGCGGAGTTTTTCCAACATTGCTGGCCGGAAACCTGGTGATTGAAGCTGTACAAAGTTTCTTCTCTGAAGGGGGATTACTCAAACAACTAAATTCCACTTTCATCTCTTTGATCCCGAAGACAGATGGAGCTGACTGCTTGGACCAATACAGGCCCATCTCCTTATGCAATTTCATCTACAAGGTGATTACTAAGCTCATCTCTAACAGGTTGCAGGCTACTCTTCCCTCCCTCATTCACCCTGCCCAAACAGCATTTCTAAAAGGGAGAAGCATACATCATAATATCTTGTTAGCAAATGATCTGATGAAAGACATTCACTCAAGGCACAAGGGAAAGCAGATATGTTTAAAGGCAGATCTCAAAAAGGCTTTTTATTCTATTAAATATGCAGGCCCTTTTTCTATTATATGATGGAAAGGATGGGCTTCCCTCCACTGTTCATTAGCTGGGTCAGATGCTGCCTTGAATCGGCCAAATTCTCACTACTTTTTAATGGCAGTCCAATTTGTTTTTTTGGCAGCTCAAATGGGATTCGACAAGGAGACCCTTTCTCCCCTTATCTATTCACCATTGCCATGGAGGGCTTATCTTGCCTTATTGAAGAAGAAGTCCGGAATGGGGATCTAAGGGTCCCCTCTTATGGTGATGTTCATGTTTCCCACATATTATTTGCTGATGATCTAATTATTTTCTTCAAAGATGATTTGACATCTTCTCAAAGAGTGGCTTCCCTACTACATAGATTTTCTCATTACTCGGGTCTCAGGCTCAACAATGACAAAAGCCGGGTTTATATTGGCGCAAGGTCGGGCACCGAACAATGATCTTAGAGAACCTTCAAGTCAAGGAAGGTGATCTACCTACTCCATACCTTGGCCTACCTTTGATCTCCTCTGCTCTTAAAAAACCTCATTGTCAGCCGATCATCAACAAGATAAAGAAGAGATTTGAGTCTTGGAGAACTCGATTGCTTTAAAAGGCTGGGAGACTTGAGCTTATACGTTCTATTCTCAGCTCTTATTCCCTTTATTGGTCGGCTTACTACCAAAAAAGGGTATTATAGCTGAGGTGGATAGACTCCTTAGTCAATTCTTTTGGCAGGGCAATCAACCACACAAAGCTACTCATATGATAAAGTGGTCTTCAATTTGTAAGCCAAAGAATGAGGGAGGTTTAGGTATCCGAAATATGGAAGAATGGAACCGAGCTTGCATGGTGAATCACCTATGGGATATTCTTCATGAGAAGGACTCGTTATGGGTCAAATGGATATATGCCAAATACATAAAAGAAAAATCAATTTGGAGCATTGAACAGCATGCATACAACTCCTGGGCGTGGAAAGGCATAATTTATCAGAGGGCATGGCTACTACAGCACATACAATTAAAGGTGGGCAATGGGAGAAACTTCAACCTATGGTATGACCCGTGGGTGAATGGCTTAAGTATAAATGATCTTGCCGGTGACCGAATCAGAGAGGTTTTGGGCCTATCTCACAACTTGCATGTCTCTCATTTCATCTCAGATGGATCCTTAAACGTTATCCCTTCCTCCACCAACTTGTCCAGAAATGCTCACTTTATGGCCGATTATACAAGACATTCATATTTCAGCCAATGCTGAAGATCATATTATGTGGAATCATGATAATATAAAATATACGAAGAAGGGAGTGTGGGAGCTGATAAGGATGAGAAACCCGAGCACTCCTTGGTACCATTGGGTCTGGTCATCACCCACGGTACCAAAGTTTTCAGTTTGCATGTGGCAAGCTATTCAAGATAGGCTTCCTACAGACGAGAATTTGAGGAAGCGAGGAGTCATCATGCCAAGTAGATGCGCTCTTTGTCACAAATCTGCAGAAAATGGAGAGCATCCTTTCTTCTCATGTGAATACTCATCTTGGGTTTGGAAAGAAAGACTCATTAGGTTAAAGATGACCAGGAATCCACGCCCTACTCTAATACTTGAATGGGAGTCACTCAAAAGGAGCTTCCACCAACACGGTTCTAGCAAGATTATCTCTCCGCGCCTTTGTCTGGTGGATATGGCATGAGAGATGTACCAGAATTTTTTAAGGAATTGCAAGCACACCCGTGCAGCTACTACTCAATATCGATATACGCTGTCGTATGGATATGGTGCACCTCAAGAAACCACCGAGTGGAAGATCGAGGGTTATTTTTACAAATTTTAATGTTAGTCCACGTGTATCTTGAGTAGTTTTGCTGAGGACTATAATCATCAACCTGTGGTGATATAGTCTAATTTTATTTTTCTTATAGTTTATAGCCTATAATATCAAACTTGTGGTGGCATAAACTTGACTATGTACATTTCATTATACATAATGGTTGGTATGACTTACCAAAAAAAAAGATCCTTTCTTTCAAGCTGATTCCCCTCTGTAGAATGTAGGATGTCCACTTGAAAGAAGAAGCAATCTCCTTCCAAGCGGTCTTTCAGTCCAGCGAGCGGATGTCCTTTCTTTTCTAAGGTAAGGCAGTCAGCAAGCCAGGGAAGACCAATGCCTGATTTTTATAGAATCTTTCCTTCCCTGTCTGTGTATGAGGACGGTCTGCAGATGTGCTTTCGGGAGCAGATAGAGTGTAAGGCAGAGAATCGGATGTTTACAGTTCCAGCAAATCGGATCTTGTGCAACGGTAGGAGCTCCTCGTTCTCATTCCTTTCTTTACCGGTCAAACCAGCAAGCAATCAAGCGGGCCAAGCTCTAGTTACGCTTCTCCTCCTTCTTCTAGGCTTGCTTGCCAAAAGAAAAGTGATTCTAGCCTGAATGGAACCAACTTCACTCCGAATCAAATCAAGATGCCAATCCAATGAGTTCGATTTCCCGCAGTGATGCGGAAGAGGGGAATAGGAAGAGAGTTTCAGTTTAGGGTGCTACCTTCTCGTTCTAAGCACCTTTAGAGGCGAATGGAACGCAATTAGTGCTACTTCCCCATCAGGCTTAACGGTTAACACTTCTATGGTTGGTGGCTTTCTGGACCAATGCTTGTCTGGCTGGTCCGTCAGGGACAGAGAAAAGACTGGGCCAAAAAGCCCAGAGTCCCGAATTATTTTATCAAGTTCGAGAACGTTTGCGAAAAGGAAGAGTGCCCTAGTTACCTGCGGGCCGGTCAGCCTTTGCTTTGACTAAGCTGATGCTGATTCAGATCGATTGATTAGAGTGAACTTTGATCTCCTTTAGCTTCTATAGATTTATAAAGATCAACCTGACCTTTGGCTATCGTATATCGTACGAAGAGCCTAACTCTAGAATATCCGCAGACTGAACTCAACTAAGGGCACTTCTGAAAAGGTTCCTGTGATAGAAGCTCGGAGAGATACAGATGAAAAAATTCTTGCATTGCAGCTGAAGGAAATGAAGCTAGCCACAAGGAAGGAGAACTCTTAGATCCGAATCCATATATATAAATAAAGAAAAAGAATGGGAATGACTTTAAAAGCAAAGAAGCAAGTTTTCCTTGTGCGAAGGCCGGTTCGGCCCCGATGACCGAAGCCCTTTCTCACTGGCTGAGTACACTAGCTATCACTGCCAGGCTTTGTCTTAGGAACTCTTAGGGCATTGTCCTCATATCGGCCAGTCCTTTCAATCATCTGACTTTGAGTGTCTCTTGAAATTAATAATCATAATTATAAAAGTAGTTGGACATTTTTACTTGATGAGCTGACTTTTGCTGCTTTCCATGTGACTTGCAGACTTCACTATGGTGACCACCCGAGGCGGTCAAGCTTCCAGTTCCCAATCAGAGGAGTTGGTAAGACAAAACGACAGAGAAGTCCCAGATATCGTCATGTGGGCAGAGAAGTAAGCAAAGCTGGCCCAGCTATATCATATGAGGACCTGGACAAACTGGAATATGGATACAGACGTGTAGCCAGGGCGGGTTCCCCAGACGCCAGGCCAGGTGTTGGAGAGGTTGAGGATCGTCGAATCAAGCCAGATGTCAGACTTTCTTACAAGTATCTCAGATACCTGAATGAAGATGACATATATCCAGTATTCTATCCTCGAGATGAGCATCTTTATAACTACATATCTGAGGTGAAATTCGGGAATCCTCCATGCAAGGTCCCCTCCCAGGCCAGACTCCTTGAAAACGCTATTCTGACTGGCAGAGATGTTTTAGAAGGGACTGTCACATCCTCAGAAAGAATGTTTTTCCCCGGAGTAGAGAGAAAATGGGAATTTCCTTCGGGAGTGAACGACTTCAACCTTCTTGATAATAGATTGACCAGAGCCCCGTTTTATACTCAAGCACTACCACCGCTTATTGATTCAGATTCATTAGAGCGAGTCCCTTTGTCCCTCGCTTCAAAAGTGATCAAGGAGATCAGACAACTATAGTATGCGTTTGTCCCTCAGATTTATAAAAGTCAAGGAGTGATGCTAAGGCCCTGATTGAGGTCTAATCTCCCATTCCCCAAACCTTCTCTTCTAAAGCCTGAAAGCAGGAACCGGGAAGCAAGCCTCTCTATGTCCGTCCATTCGACACTCCACAATCGCAGATCTTAGTAGTAGTAGCGTTCGCTTGTTACCTACCTCTTTCGTCTTCTCGCTCTCCTACTCTCGAACCCTTCGAAACTGCCTGTAATCGAATCCTCAACTCTAGCTTTTATGTATCAGAAAGCAATCGGATCTACTCGGTCGACTAAGCTTTATGGTCTGCTGCACCCATGCCTCTCTCAGCCGCAAGGACCCTGAAAGTACGTGATTAGCTTTTCGAGTGAGAAAGGTATTGAATCACCACTATATTCATCATCAAGAGCAACGGATGCGAATGATCAGTCTTCCCGGGAGGACATCCTCAAGGACAACTTCTAGGTCGGCGACTGTCTATGCTTCTTCAAGTACCGGTTCTTCGCGTAGTCCGTTTGTGTTCTACTTTAGCTTTAGCCGCTGACGGTGCCAAAGGCATTTCTTTCATTATCATTTTACATTTTTTTAGCATTAGCAACTCTCTTTAGGGAAATATTGAAGTAGTTGGTAAACGAAATTAGGCTATGGCTCAACTCGCAGAAAGACAGAGTCTCAAGCAAAAGACAAGAAGCAATGGCACGTCTAACTGAAATTCTGCCGCCTTACCTGCCCTCCTTCGGAGCCGCCTTACCAGCCCTCCTGCCTGCTTTGTGTGCTTTCGCCCATCCAATGTCTTTCTTGGCGCCTCCGGTCAGTTATTCAGCTAGGCCTGGACAAAGGGCACAGAGTGAGAGTGATGACTCAATAGTCCCTCCTTTGTTGTTAATTGACTTATCGACTTCCCTTCTGCTCATAAACACAGCCGACAGCGAATCCTATCATCGTACTCCCAACAATCACTCTTTTATTGAGAGTACCTGGACACCCAACGGAAATAACTGCACTCTCCCTCATATACGATATGATAAGCGGGGAGGAAGCGGCAGCGGAACTCGAGCCGATAGGCGAGAGGAGGAGAGTGATTTGGTTTCGCCGGTCCAGCAACACGGTGGATTCTCGTACGTGCTCCACTCCAGTTTAGAAGCCTTTATTTAAAGCCTACGATACCAATAGATAACCGTTTAAAGGAAAGCCCTAGTGCGCTAGCACGTAATCTAACAGTAGTAAGTAAGCCGGAGATAAGATAGCCTTATCCTAATGTTCTTTTTCTGTTCCCGTAGTCCGCCTAAGATGCAACCGGGGAAGAGTCACGGAAAGTAAATGAGTACTGCGCTATTGAAGCTAACGGTTTAAAGTCAAGGACAGGAAACTCAAGTAAGCCTCCGTTCCCGCATCAACATCAATTAGTAGTGGATAGTCAAGGAAAGCCTACTCTGCCTGGCCTGAACGAGAGGAAAGTCAAGCAAAGGATAGCTATTGATATTGTTTTGAAGCAGGAACCCGAGAAGCAGTAGCAAGAAAAAGAAAAGGGCAGAGAGGCAAACCATAGCTAGCAAGGAAAGGTAGGCCAGAAAAGCAAACGATTGCGTTAGCATCAAACAGAGCAGAGGAAAGGAATGCCGTAGAGCGAGGGCGCTAAGCGGGAATATTTTTTCTTGAAATTGAGTTAGAAAATCCCTATCAGTCCCCTAAGCGCATTACGTTCGAGTGAGAGTTTCATTTCCAGCCAGTAGGAGTGATTTGACATCTTTTCTCCTTTAAGTTGCCCGGGGGTCCATCCGAGCCTATTCAGTTATCAAATGCCGGAGTCAGCGCCGAGTCTGCTGTCCCTCTAGACAGGGCAAAGGAAGCTACCGAGGGATATGCTTTCTGAGAAGCTAGCTAAAAATAGGCTTTTCTTTGTTCCGGGGATTGGATAGTGCCCTTCCGCTTTGGTGTAGTTGTATGCTAGGTCTCCAAGCGAGCCTTTAGCAGAAAAAAGGCCAGGGCGCTAGCAAGTCTACGTGCGCAGGAGCGCACTTCCGTGAAAAATTCCAGGGAGAACACTCTCACTCTCGTTTAGTTTTAGTATCTTTTGACTTGCCTTCGCGGTTTTTTAAGAAAACTACTCAAGCATTATTCACAAAGGATGGGATTGAACTGACTGCTACAACTTGCGGCCCGAAGAGATGATATTCTTGATTGGACTGCTTGCCGCCCCGCTGTTCTCACACCGATGCTTGACTTAGAGGAGCGAGAAGGCGCTTGCGATTGGAATGCTTGCTTGACGCCCTAGAACGAGCATACCTGGACGGCTTGCTCCAGGAGAGTGGATTGGACTGTAAAAGCCCATACTTGGCCCGCCTACTGACACCGCTGCGCTTCCCTTCGCTACTTGGACAGAAGAGATCATATTAGTGATTGCACTCCTTTACGCCCATCCATAGACTCTTCCTTCATCTGAGATTTTTGGAAAGGAGTCAATGCTTCTCAAAGGCAAGCTTGCTTGGCTTCGAAGCCTACTTAATTAGGAAGACCGGCCGCACTCTGCTTGCTCTCTTTGTCCTTCCTCTGACCTGCGCACACAACGCAAGGAGTCTACGAGTCGAGGGAATGGAACCGCTTACCGCTACCAGAAGAACGAGTTTACTACGACCCCCTCACTTTTCTCCACCCGCAGACCAAGTCCCATCCTTGTGCCGGACTTGCCATTCAAAAACAAAAGCAACAACTTAGGCCACCCCGGCCAAAGAGAACCACGGCTGACGCCCCGGCCTTTCCTACTAACTACAATAAAGCAAGAGCAAAAAGAAAATGGAAGAAAACACACAAGGATCAAGACCTGTCGTAAGAAGAACAGGAAGAAGGACACTACCAAGCAGAAAGCAAAGAATTCGAACTGGATCGCAGGATGAAAGGAAAGAAAACCGCCGGAAAATTCAGAGGCCGACCCCTATGAGGAGCTAGAAGAGGAAGGAGATGAAGGGCAAGAGCTAATGATCTCTGAAGCAGAAACTACCTCAGGAACGACAGACGGTGACAGCGCATGGGGAAGGCTGGAACAAGCAAAAGAAGACTGAAAAAAGCCAACATCAATCAGTGAAAGGTCGCGAAACATGCCTATGATGAGCTCGAGAAAGGGAATGCCAGAAAGGTCGGGAGTAGAGGCGCAAACAACGCCACAACCCAGACACAAGCTAGGAAGCAACATCTGCAAGAAACAGGGAGACCACCGAGCAAGGAGTTGATAAATGAGAAGTCAATCGAGCCAAAGCAGCTTGAGGGAAGAGCAGATCACCGAAGCCCCGACTTGGAAGGCGAAGCAAAGAGGAACGTGGAAGGCACGGAGAAAGGAAGGGGGAAAGACCAGCAGAAGGGGGAAGAGAAGCGCCAAAAAACAAACGTCTTGCCCAAATTTGAGGCTTGAAGACCCAGGAGGGAAGGCGGCACAAATGCATATTCAAGCCGCCAGGAGTGCTTTCAACAAAGGGGCTCCCGCGAGGGCGAAGCCGACCAGCGTCAGCCCCAGGAGAAGAAAAGACAGAACGAGAAGCAGCGGGAGGGATGACCGAGGAAACACCAGAAGAAATGCCGGAATCAACATTACTCGAGCGAAACCGAGCAAGCACCAGAGCCTTTTGAAGAGATTGCATTGCCATTATATTCATCTGCCTACACGGGTACGTCCTAAAAGAAGGATAGGACCAGCGTTAACTAAAGTCAAGAATGACGAAAGAAAAAAAAAGGGGAGGTATTTTTAAACCTAAAAAACATGGGAAGACTGCCAAATCATAAAGATAATATAATCTACTGTGATTTTAAGCACAGCCTGAGCTTAGAGAACTTTGAGCATTGCAAGATAAAGACAGCTATCTGCCAATACCGCCTGAAGACTGCAGAAACCTTGCATTCAAACTTCTTAGGTTTGACCCACACCCGTGAGTCACTCACTCCCAGAGGGATTGCCAACAAGGATTAGGGTCTCGATTGAGAGTTTCTCTGATTAACGTAGAAAAATCATGAGATGAGGAATTGAGAGATCGAGAGATAGCGAAAATATACCTATTCGATGCCCTATGAAAAAAGGGCAGACTGTTGTTTAGTAAAAAAAGAGAGTTTGTGAACCCAAGCCAATTGGTAAAAAAGTCGTATTATTTATAGCTCGATGAAGAGGGCCTTGAGAGTGAATGAACGAACGAAGTGAGGGAAGGCTTGATGAGCAAGCAAGAACAAGTCGCTTGCGTCGAGGCCTTCCCGGCCGGCCTATCCTGTCTTTCGCGGAATCACCAGTGACTCCTGACGCAGCGGCAGGATTGCTATGCAACGAGCTTTCGCTCCATAACCGCAAGCGCCTTTAACTTGGGGCTCCAAAAAAACATTTTCTTTTTTTTTACTTGTCATTTTACAAGCGCGGTTGCTGTGAAAGTTTTTTTCGGGGTATAACAAGAACAGAATCACGCTCTGTAGGATTTGAACCCACGACATTGGGTTTTGGAGACCCACGTTCTACCGAACTGAACTAAGAGCGCTTTCTTACGACAGGAGATAAAGCTGTAAAGAAAAGGATGATTTTTTACCGCATGCATATCATATAGAAAAATTTAACGACTTATGTCCAACGACAAAAATTCGCCTCGTGACTGCCCATAGGATAAGTAATTGGTAGGGATGAAAGGATTTGCGTTAAATTTTTTACCCAAACCAAACGCGCTACCAAGCAGCGCTACATCCCCCTTTTTTACAGTGTCATTGTAGAGATTCCCTTTCTTGTTTTCCACATCGTTATTTCCTCCATCTATATACAATATCTTTCTCTTGCCATTTTTGCTTTTTGGTCTTTTATATATTCTTAATCTTATATACTCATCATTATCCCGATCCCGCCGCTCCTACCAACGATAATAGATTATGAGGGTTTCCCGATAGAAAGATTTGCATGCGAGAGAGATCCCAATTCCGCGTATCCGGTTAAGCAAGCCCTGCCGCCAGCTTCCACCCATTCAAGAAGGTACTGATCCGAGTGTTTAATAATTACTGAATGCGTTATATATACAGGGAGAGAGAGGAGTAATCCGACCCGCCACGGAGATTTTTGTCAAAATCGACTTTTTTTTAGTAAAGAAAGAAAAATCTTCAATTGGACGGACAGAGATCCTATTCCTAGGGCATAGGATCCCCGGAGGGCACATTCGGATGGGCATCAGAGCCATCGAGGAGTGGCAAGCACCTACCAAGGTGAGTT